AGTTTCAAATAGAAATCTAAATGGGGCGTGGCCAAGTGGTAAGGCAACGGGTTTTGGTCCCGCTATTCGGAGGTTCGAATCCTTCCGTCCCAGAGCATACTTATATATCAGAATAACGATATCCGAATCTAAATTGCTCTTTTTTTTTTTAACAACCTTCTTTCTAAGAGTCAAATATTGGAGAAAATGTGATTCTTGCTTTTGATTTTTAATGATTTCTTAAGATTTAAGATTGGCACTCGAAGAACTGTGAGATTGGCGAATCTATTCTATCGAGTTATTTGAAGATGCAAGGTAGATTCAAAAAGATTAGTTTATTGGTGTTCAAAAATATTAGTTTATTTGTGTTATTTATAATATTCGTGATATTATTATTAATTATATTCTTAATTTCTTATTAATTAGAATAGAAAAGTTTAATAAAAGTTTTAAAAAAGAAAAATATATTGCATTCATACAATACAATATGGGTTAATTTGAATTCTTATTGAGGCTTTTTCTTACTAAATTATCTATTTATTTCATACAGAAGTAAATTAATTTCATAAGTAAATTAATTTCATATAGAAGGAAGAAGTATAGATAGATTACTATGTATCGACTGAACCAATGACTATTCATGATTCCATAATTGAATCAATGTTCCAAACTAGAGGAATGTTATGGTAAAACTTCGTTTGAAACGATGTGGTAGAAAGCAACGTGCGACTTGAAGGACACGATCGGCTGTGGATGTCAAAACCCACCACTTTCCATTATGTAGAAATGAAGGTGCTTTTGGCTCGACATCCTTTGTTCTGTTCTATTATAATCCGTTTTTTTTGTTGGGTTGTAATGTAAATAGTACAGGATGGAGCTCGAAGAGAAACATCCATTTTTAAGGGGCAAGGATCTAGGGTTAGTTAATGGAAATCAATAAGTTGGAACAACTTCGTAAGTCTATTTTTGATATAGAAATCGAAAGGCTCCGATTCAAACTATTTTCAAATCAAAAAGAAAAATTGTTGGAATTGGGAAAACTCTTTCGATCAAAAGTGTATCATGCGGGAATTAATCTTTCATATGATTCTTTGATAGAAAGAAAAAAAGAGAGAAAAAGGGGCATGTTGCTGCCATTTTTCAAATGATTAAATATCGCCGAAGTAATGTCTAAACCCAATGATTCAAGGCAAAGATGAAGGATCCTAGAACAAGGAAATACCCTTTTCAATTGTCTCAACAACTAGATCAAAATGAAGAATCAAAATAGATCCTAAACGAGACAAAAAAAAGGGTTAGAGACCACTCAATAAAAGAATGCCTAAGGATTTTTTTTTTGAGCATTTTGAGAGTTATTTGACTTGAGTTATGAGAGTACGACTGCTTTTTTCTTCTTTTTTTTTTTCGAAAAAAGACGGGTTTAAATGTTTAATTGATTCGCTGGGTTTATGGATCTTTTTGACATTCTAATTCCATACATTATAATTCCATACATAGACATAACTTTTAATCATTTTTTTCTCGAGCCGTACGAGGAGAAAACCTCTTATACGTTTCTAGGGGGGGTATTATTTAACTACATCTATCCCAATGAGCCGTTTATCGAATCGTTGCAATTGATGTTCGATCCCGAAGAGAGGGAAGAGATCTTCGAAAAGTGGGTTTTTATGATCCGATAAATAATCAAACCTATTTAAATGTTCCCGCTATTCTCTATTTCCTTGAAAAAGGAGCTCAACCTACAGGAACTGTTCATGATATTTTAAAGAAGGCGGGGGTTTTTACGGAACTTAGTCTTAATCAAACAAAATTCAATTAATGAAATACAAAAAAGAGGGTGTGGATGACTCATATCTAGCTTTGTATAAATTTTTCTTTATTATTTCCTCCCCCCTCTTTTGTTCTATTCATACTTTTTTATTTATTGTTCGTATTTCTTATTGCTTTGCTACTATAGACTATTGCTACTATAGAATACCATAACAACAAAACCAAAATTTATTGCTTTGCTACTATAGACTATTGCTACTATAGAATACCATAACAACAAAACCAAAATTTATTGAGCTAATTTTATTGATATAAAATATAGAGAAAAAAGATCAATTGAATAAATGAAGTAATTGCATTTTTAAAAAATATCATAAAATAAGATATAAAAAACAGATAAAATAACATATAAAAATAAAAAATATTAATAATAATTAATAATTAAATAATAATTAATAATTAAATAATTAAAAAAAATTAATAATAATTTATAATTAAAAAATATTGCCTTAATTCTTTTTTTCATTGTATTTTTTATAGTCTTTTTTATATTCTTTATTCTTTTCTCAACATTTAGATTCAAAATTGACAATCATATTGACAACAGCGTATCGAACAAATATAATTCGATCGTAAATAACTATTTATCCCCGCCCACAAGTTTGGCACTTCACTTCATTGAAATAATGGGTTCTTTCTTTGAATTTGTTGTGATACAAGAAGTTTTTTTATTGTAATTGTATTGAATATT